ACACCATTTATGGGTATTTCAATCGAGATACCGGAACGGGGCATTAGTTCTTTTTCTCGTTCTTGATCAGATTGGAATGGGATGATAAATCTATTTCTTCGCCTCTTAGCCAATAAATCAGAATTCTCGTGGAGAATGGTAGGATATATGAAATTCCAATGACCGTTGGATATGATTCGATCAGGTCCTGAATAATCAAGAACCCCCCCCTTTTTACCGTAAGGATTCGAACTAAACAATTTGTGTCTCACTTGATCATTAGTCACGGAGAGGTCAGAAATAGATCTCCGTTCAACAGAATGAACATTCATTTGATCTTGATCCTTGTGGAGCGAAAAAGGCACTATACTGGATCTGCACAGAGCTCCTGATAATATCCATAAATGACTTGTTTTGGGTAAGAGATGAACATTACCATATTTATATTCAGGTGCATGGTACACATCGGTACTCCAGTGCATTTCTCCCTCTGAGTCAGAATAAATATGTTTTCGAACTTTCTCTTTAACTTTATTAAAATTGAAAGTGGATGTTCCAGCGCGAATCTCAGCAATCACTTGTTCTGATTCTACATATTGATCGTTTTGAACTAAAAGAAAACTTTTGGGTGGAATATTCACATTATGTAGAATATCGTGACTCTCAATAGTTACATACAGGTCTATATAACATAGAAAAGCAGGATGCCCATGACGTGTACGTGTGGGATGAACCAAATCCTCATTGAATTTGATTTTTCCCTTAAAAGGAGCTCGTACATGTTCTGCAGTACCACCTGTGAATACTCCACCGGTATGAAAAGTTCTTAATGTTAGTTGAGTCCCCGGTTCGCCGATTGATTGACCCGCAATAATACCTACTGCTTCTCCTAATTCGACCAGGTCGCCATGAGTGGGACTCTGACCATAACATAATCGACAGATCCAAGATATACTCCTGCAAAGAAAGGGGGTTCGAATATATATTGGTTGTGTTCGAAAGGTTATGAATCGAGTGACAAGTCCAACCCCAATATCTTTATTTTGAGCGGCAATGCAACGTGGGCCCATATATATATTGTATGCTAATACACGACCAATTAGTGTTTGGACCCAAATTCTTTCCGTCATCCCATTTCTAGGACTCACGGAAATGCCTCGGGTAGTGCCACAATCTGTTCTACGTACAACAATGTGTTGAACTACTTCAACAAGTCTACGCGTGAGGTATCCAGCATCTGATGTTCGTACAGCAGTATCCACAACTCCTTTGCGGGCTCCGTAGCAGGAAATGATATATTCCGTTAAAGAAAGTCCTTCGCGTAAATTGCTTTGAATCGGTAAATCAATCATTTGTCCTTGGGGATCCGACATTAATCCTCTCATACCTACTAATTGGTGTACCTGAGATGCATTTCCTCTAGCTCCCGAAAAGGACATTATATGGACTGAATTAGAAGGATCAGTCATCCTAAAATTAGGATGCATTTCTTGTCTCAAATATTCACTTGTAGCATACCATATCTCAATGGATTGGCGTAATTTTTCTACTGTGTGTACATTCCCATAATGATGGTGCTTTTCTAAAATGAAACTTTGTTGTTCAGCATCTTGGACTAGCCACCCCTTAGAAGGTACTGTTAAAAGATCATCAATTCCTAATGAAATGGATGTAGCAGTGGCTTGCTGGAAACCCAGAGTCTTTACTTGATCCAGGGTGTGCGATGTATATGCCATTCCGAAGTGATCTATTAATCTGCTAATAAGTCGTTTCATGGCAGACCCATCTATCGCTTTATTGTAAAAGAACAGATCAGCCCATTCTGCCATAAGTACTTCTCTATTCCGCTGAGTAGGATTCGCCAATGGGTTTGAGTCAGTGATTCGAAGACCTCCTTTACTGGATCTCGATTCATGTAGAAATTAAGGAATTATGATTCCAGTTGAACCGGAGAGATCCAAATTCCCGCGGTATTACATAATTCCTTAGCTTAGGTACCGTATGAGTAGGCCTGGCAAAACCCCTGTATGGCTTCTTCTATTTCTCGAGAAAAAGAAATATGACCAACAGTGGTTCGGGTGTATATACAAAGGGTTTGTTTTTTTATACGTCTTACTATTAGATAGTGCCCATAAATTTCATGATAGGTACCCAAAGATTCATATTGAACTTCGACAGGAACTTCTCTTGAGGCAATGACACGTTGATCTAGTCGCCACCGAAGCCACAAAGGACTATCTAAATTGATTCGTTTCTGCTGATAAACTATAAGTACATCATAAGAACTACAAAAATAGGGCTCTTTCTCTTTCGTAGTATATTTATACTTATAATCATTAACTGTTTCATTTTGATAGTTTATGCGATTCCATGGATTATACCTATTTGCACAAATACCTCGACGATTCCCGATCGTTAATACATAGAGTCCAATAAGCATATCTTGGGTTGGTACCGAAATGGGATCTCCAATAGCCGGAGAAAAGAGATTCATATGAGAAAACATAAGTAAACGAGCCTC